ATATTGAAACTCATATTTTTGAGATTGAGAACGATCGTTCTTTTCTGAGTGAACTAGAAAGTTCTTTTTCTAGTTATCGCAATTTTAGTTATATGAATAGTGGATCTACGGGCGAAGATTCCTTATACAATCAGTACATGTATGATACTCAATCTAGTTGGAATAATCACATTACTAGTTGCATTGATAGTTATCTTCAGTCTCAAATCTGCGTTGATACGCCCATTGTAAGTGATAGTAGTGACAGTTACATTTCCGAGTGCGTTTTTGATAAAGGTAGAACTAGTAGTGAAAGCGGTAGGTCCAGTATACAAACCCACGCGAAGAGTAGTGATTTAACTCTAACAGAAAGCTCTAATGATCTCGATGCAACTAAAAAATACAAGTATTTGTGGGTTCAATGTGAAAATTGTTATGCATTAAATTATAAGAAATTTTTGAAATCAAAAATAAATATTTGTGAACAATGTGGATATCATTTTAAAATAAGTAGTTCAGAAAGAATCGAAGTTTTGATCGACCCCGGCACTTGGGATCCTATGGATGAAGACATGATCTCTCTGGATCCCATTGGATTTCATTCGGAGGAGGAGCCTTATAAAGATCGTATTGATTCTTATCAAAAAAAGACAGGATTAACTGAGGCTGTTCAAACAGGCGTAGGTCAACTAAACGGTATTCCCGTAGCAATCGGAGTTATGGATTTTCAGTTTATGGGGGGTAGTATGGGATCCGCAGTGGGGGAGAAAATCACCCGTTTGATTGAGTACGCTACCAATAAATTTCTACCTCTTATTATAGTGTGTGCTTCGGGAGGGGCGCGCATGCAAGAAGGAAGTTTGAGCTTGATGCAAATGGCTAAAATCTCATCTGCCTTATATGATTATCAAGCAAATAAAAAGTTATTATATGTATCAATCCTTACATCGCCTACTACTGGTGGGATAACCGCGAGTTTTGGTATGTTGGGAGATATCATTATTGCCGAACCAAATTCCTACATTGCATTTGCGGGTAAAAGAGTAATTGAACAAACATTGAATAAAACAGTACCCGAAGATTCACAAGCGGCTGAATATTTATTCCATAAGGGCTTATTCGACCTAATCGTACCACGTAATCTTTTAAAAAGCGTTCTGATTGAGTTATTTAAGTTCCACGCTTTCTTTCCTTTGAATTCCAATTCAATCAAGTAGAGTACACTAAGTTCAATTATTTTATTTGTAGCAACCAAGCGGATAGCTCTTTTTTACCTAGATTACTAATTAAGATTAACAAGTCTCTATCATCATCAACAAGATAAAAGCGCTATTTTTTCCTTTTATGAATTTAGGCAAATAAAACGAATTTCGTCTTACGTATATAATTATAATCAATTATAAAAAAGATAGATATACAGTTTTGTATCTTTCTCCATCTCCCGAAAACCCCATTTCACTAAAAATAAAAATTCCGGTTGTGTCGCATTCTAACAAATCTTTCGAGAATTTGTAAGAAACCCTTTCTTTATTACTTTATATTATCATATTATCAAATTAGAAGACAAGAATAAAACACAAAGAAATGAATAAAAATAATCAAGTTGATTATCATATATATCTTTCATGTAGATAGATGAATAAGTCCATTTATTGAATTCTACGTTCCTTGGACTTATTTCGACTTAGTGTATCACTTAGATTAGATATGTAGATACTTATCTATCGAATAAGAATTTTCAAATTGAATTAATTAATAATAACTACGAATTTCTAATAATTACAATTCTTAATTATAATCAATATAAAATATGATATTTAATAAAAAAAACAGGTGCAAATACAAATAGTAAACCGAGGTACCCATTTTATGACAACTTTTAATTTTCCCTCTATTTTTGTGCCTTTAGTAGGCCTAATATTTCCGGCAATTGCAATGGCTTCTTTATTTCTTCATGTTCAAAAAAACAAGATTGTTTAGATCTGAGGGGCCCAACCTTATCCGTTTTTTTGGAAACTTATACTTGTAGCATAACACAGATATTTATTGCGGGAAATGAAATATGGTATAACATGTGATTTCCGCCGAACATAAAAGAAAAAGCTCTTATGCCGGCAGAAAATGATCTATGGGTAAATGAATTCTAGCTAGTTTTAAATAGATCAGGATCGCCCGATGCCGAAAATGTAAAGTTGGTGGATCTATATGTATATCAATAATGTATATTGGGATCCTACGAAGGGTATGGTATTATTTTAGATCTAACCAATTTGATGAATTACTCCTAAAGGTTCTCATTAAACTAGTGCTAGTTCATATCAAACTAGTGCTAGTTGATGAAAGTTCCTTCGGAAACAAAATAAAGTAAAGTCAAAATCATTTGGGGTATTCTCTCAATTCCAATAAAATGCAATCGGATCAAGTATGAGTTGGCGATCAGAACATATATGGATAGAACTTATAACGGGGTCTCGAAAACTAAGTAATTTTTGCTGGGCCCTTATCGTTTTTTTAGGTTCATTAGGATTCTTATTGGTTGGAACTTCCAGTTATCTTGGTAAAAATTTGATATCTTTTGTTCCGCCTCAGCAAATCATTTTTTTTCCGCAAGGGATCGTGATGTCTTTCTATGGGATCGCGGGTATCTTTATTAGTTCCTATTTGTGGTGCACCATTTCCTGGAATGTAGGTAGTGGTTATGATCGATTCGATAGAAGGGAAGGAAAGGTGTGTATTTTTCGTTGGGGATTTCCTGGAAAAAATCGTCGTATATTCCTCCGATTCCTTATAACAGATATTCAATCCGTTAGAATAGAAGTTAAAGAGGGTATTTATGCCCGCCGTGTCCTTTATATGGACATCCGAGGCCGGGGGGCTATTCCGTTGACCCGTACTGATGAGAATTTGACTCCGCGAGAAATTGAAAAAAAAGCCGCGGAATTGGCCTATTTCTTGCGCGTACCGATTGAAGTCTTTTGAGAAAAAGAGCTGGGTCTGAAAAATGAATGCTTTCTCGGCAGGAGGGAAAAAATGCAAGAATCCTCTTTTTTCTATAACATAACTTAACTGAAGTTTCGCCAGAACGTTCAGTCCAGCCAAAGTCGACGTATATAGAACAACCATAAAACAAAACAACTTTTTTGTGGTTTTTTATGCGTATCCAAATTCATGCAACTCAATTGAAACAAGTAAGAAATTGAACTATTAGATTCAATCCATTTCATATATCAAACGATTTCAAAAGAAAGGAATTGTTCTTTTTTTTTAAGTTCAATATTTGTTGGAAGTGATACTTTAGATGCAGGTAAATCATATCTTGTCAATTTTGGTTTTGTCAACCGACCCTTTAGTTTATCCTTTCATTGGAATTTTTTCGAAATATTGGAGATTTTGATAGAAAGGGAGTTCTTTCGTCTCAAAATCTCAATAATATTCATTCCTTAAAGTTAAAGAAAGTACTTTTTAGGTCATTCATCAAAAGGAAACACTTGTTTGGAATTTGCTGAATTGAGATTTTTGGAAACACAATTTTGGATTATTTCTTCATTTTAATTCGAAGCCGCGTCTATTTATGTATTCTTTCTCGATTCAAACAAATAAAAATCAAATCGATTCATAGATTTGATACCTTGTCTAGAACTCATGTTTGAAAGAAATATTCGATCACATAGAATCATGAAGTGAAGTGGGTTAATTAAAAATTCACAGGTGATAAATGGCAACAAAGAAAGCCTTCACTCCTCTTTTGTATTTTACATCTATAGTATTTTTACCTTGGTGGATTTCTCTCTTATTTACTAAAAGTATGGAATCTTGGGTTACTAATTGGTCGAATGCTGGTCAATCCGAAATTTTTTTGAATGATATTCAAGAAAAAAGTATTCTAGAAAAGTTCATAGAATTGGAGGAAATCCTCTTTTTGGAAGAAATGATCAAAGAATATTCGGAGACAGATCTACAAAAGCTTCCTATAGGAATCCACAAAGAAACGATTCAATTAATCAAGATACATAATGAAGGTCGTATCCATACGATTTTGCACTTCTCAACAAATATAATCTGTTTTATTATTCTAAGCGGCTATTCTATTTTAGGGAATGAAGAACTCGTTATTCTTAACTCTTGGGCTCAGGAATTCCTATCTAATTTAAGTGATACAGTCAAAGCTTTTTTGATTCTTTTATTAACCGATTTATGTATCGGATTTCATTCGCCCCACGGTTGGGAACTAATGATTGATTCTGTCTACAAAGATTTTGGGTTTATTCATAATGATCAAATTATATCTGGTCTTGTTTCCACTTTTCCAGTTATTCTCGATACTATTTTTAAATATTGGATTTTCCGTTATTTAAATCGCGTATCTCCCTCACTTGTAGTTATTTATCATTCAATGAATGATTGATAAACGATCTAGCGATATTAATCTAATCCAATTAGAATCTTTCTTACTTTGTAGTTCTACATAAACATTTAAAACTTCCTATTTGGAGGATTTTCATCGTTTTTCATCCTACCGTATTCCCATAAAATGATTCCAGTAAAGTAAATAGCAGAATCGTGGCTAGGGAACTATACTAGTGACCTACCCAATTTATTGTAGAAATTTTCGGATCAATGATTAGACCATGCAAACTAGAAATATTTTTTTTTGGATAAAGGAACAGATTACTCGATCTATTTCCGTATCGCTCGTGGTATATATCATGACCCGGACATCCATTTCAAGTGCATATCCCATTTTTGCGCAGCAGGGTTATGAAAATCCACGAGAAGCGACTGGGCGTATTGTATGTGCCAATTGCCATTTGGCTAGTAAGCCCGTGGATATTGAGGTTCCACAAGCAGTACTTCCTGATACTGTATTTGAAGCAGTTGTTAGAATTCCTTATGATAAGCAAGTGAAACAAGTTCTTGCTAATGGTAAGAAGGGGGGTTTGAATGTAGGGGCTGTTCTTATTTTACCGGAGGGTTTTGAATTAGCCCCTTCCGATCGTATTTCTCCTGAGATGAAAGAAAAG